ATAAAATTAGGTAGGTCGCTAGTGGAGTTCCCTATCTAGAATTTTGCGATTTACTGAAATAATTTTTCTGAAATATTGGAGAAACCCTTGGCTGGGCAGAAAGAATAAGTAGAATTTTAAATGTTTTGCTTATTTACAAAGTAACAAATATTCTAATTGGGTCGATCGATCAATTTTCAGTCATTCATTGAATGATAAATCACTACAAGTGAAGGAGATACACGATTTAAATAACGAAAGATACAATATTTAAAAATTGTATCTAAAATGACTGGAAAAGTAGAAACAAGACCAGATATAATTTGATCATTATAAGAAAATCCAAAATCTTTGTAGATAGAACCAATCATTAATTCCCAACCGTGGGGCGAATGGAATCCTATACATAAATCAGTTAATAAAAGAATAGAAAAAGCTTTTATTGTGTCGCTTAAGTTATATAGGAATTCTTGAACCCAAGAGTTAAGAATAACAAGTTCTTCATTACCTAGAATAGAATAACCACTTAGAATAACGAAACAGATTATATTTGTCGAGAAGTGTAAAATTGTATGGATACGATCCTCATTGTGCATCTTGATCAATTGGATTGTTTCTTTGTAGATTTCGACGCGACGTTTTTGTAAATGCGTTTCTGGGTATTCCTTTAGCATTTCCTCCAAACGAAGGAGTTCCTCTAAGTCTATGAATTTTTTTAGAATACTCTTTTCCTGAATATCATTCAAAAAAATTTCGGATTGTCTAATATTCCACGAGTTAGTAATCCAAGATTCAATACTTTTTTTAAATGAGAGAGAAATCCACCAAGGGAAAAATACTATAGATGCAAGATATAGAAGGGAAATGAATACTTTCTTTTTTACCATTTTTTCGTCTGTGAATTTTTGAAGTTTTAATGAACTCACCCCATTCGTCGACTCTATATGATACTAATATTTATATCAAGCATAAATTATATTCCAAGTCATCGAGCCCATTAATAGATTTCGGGGTTTTTATTTGTGATGCAGTATAGTGGTTAGTCCTTGAATCGAGAAAGAATACAGACTAAGAAAAAGCCCACTTCAAATTTATATTAGTCGGATTTCCAGACGAAAGAACTCCCCTTCTATTATCCATTAAATAATTAGAATATAAAAAATTTCGAAACAAAAACTTTGGACACAAAAATTTTCGTTTTAGGGTTACTTCGTATATGTTTACTTTGGCTCGAATACGCGTTCGGAAGAAATTTCCCTTAAGTTAAAAAAAAAAGAGAATTCATGAGTTTTTTACCTATTATAAAGTATTCATTCTTCAGTTCCTTTTTTCAAAATACTTCAATTGGTACGCGCAAGAAATAGGCCAATTCAGCAGCTTTTTGCTCAATTTCTCGTGGAGTTAAATTCTCATCAGTACGCGTCAAGGGAATGGCCCCCTGGCCTCTGATTTCCATATAAAGAACACGACGAGCAAAAAGACCCTCTTTATTTTCGATTCTGATGGACTGAATATCTTTCATAAGGAATCGGAGGAATATACGACGGTTTTTTCCAGGAAATCCCCAACGAAAAATACACACTATACCCTCTTTTATATCGAATCGATCATAACCACTACCTACATTCCACAAAATCGTGCACCACAAGTAGGAGCTAATAAAAAGACCCGCGATCCCATAGAAAGACATCACGATCCCTTGCGGAAAAAAGTTTATTTGCTGAGAAGGAAATAAAGATATCAAATTCCTACCAAAATAACTGGAGGTTCCAACCAATACAAATCCTAATGAACCTAAAAATAGAATAAGGGCCCAGCCAAAATTACTTATTTTTCGAGATCCCGTTATAAGTTCTATCCATATACGTTCTGATCGCCAACTCATATTCTCACTAGACCTAGTTACATTTTATTGGAATTGGAAGAATAACAAAAATAAAAATTATTTTACTTTTTTTTGTTTCCGAAGTAACTCTCATCAACCAGCACTACTATGACATGAACCTTTAAGAATAATTCATCAAATTGCTTAGACCCAAACTAAAAAAATAGAATATCTTTCATACGATTCCTATAGATATCCACATATATCTATTCTATTGACTTTACATTTCCTAAATTTTCGCTGATATGGACCAAAATTTTTATAATTGATTTACCCATATATCTATCATGTTTCCACATACATAAGAGCTTACGCTCGAAAGAAGTCACATGTTATCCAATATTTAAATATATACTATATATATTAAATATATATTTAATATATATAGGATATATTATTTATATATAGGTGTTATGATCCAAGTCAGCTTGAAAAAAAAAACATGGATAAGATTTGTCCATATAGTATCTAAAAAATCTTGTTTTTTTGAACATGAAGAGATAAAGAAACCATTGCAATTGCCGGAAATACTAAGCCCACTAAAGGCACAAAAATGGAGGGAAAGTTGTTGAGAGTTATCATTGAATGGGTACCTCGATTTAATATTTGTACCTGTTATTTTTATTTTAACCTTATAAAGATATCTTATAATTCATATATAATAATTATATTTATAGAATATAAATATTCTATTATACTTATAATATACACTTATATTAGACTAAGTATACCTAAAGTAAGTATATACTTAAAATAGTATATACTTAAATAAGGAATATATAAGTATATGTTTTAATAAATGACAAAATATGTAATGTAAATAACCATACTTATTCACCTTTTTCTACTTTTTCTATATGTTTCTACACGAAATAGATGTATAATAATCCATTATTTTTTATTCTTCGTTATTTTATTTTTCGTATCTTATAATTAATTTAATTATTTTTATTTCAAAAATTTATTTTTTTGTATTAATTATAAAATGAATTCTTAAATTAAGAATTAAGACTATAGTTAATCTAAGTTTGATTCAAAGGAAAGAAAGCATGGAGTTGAAATAATTCACTCAAAACGCCCTTTAAAAGATTACGTGGTACGATTGGATCAAATAAGCCCTTATGGAATAAATATTCAGCCACTTGTGAATCCTCAGGTACTGTCTTATTCAATGTTTGTTCAATTACTCTTTTACCCGCAAATGCAATGTAAGCGTTGGGTTCGGCAATAATGATATCCCCCAACATACCAAAACTAGCCGTCACCCCACCTGTGGTAGGGGATGTAAGAATTGCGACATAAAATAACTTTTTATTTGATTGATAATCATATAAAGCGGAAGATATTTTAGCCATTTGCATCAAGCTCAAACTTCCTTCTTGCATGCGCGCTCCTCCGGAAGCACACACTAAAATAAGAGGTAAAGATTTATTGGTAGCATATTCAGCCAAACGTGTGATTTTTTCACCTACTACGGATCCCATACTACCCCCCATAAACTGAAAATCCATAACCCCAATTGCTACGGGAATGCCATTTAATTGACCTGTGCCTGTTTGAACAGCCTCAGTTAATCCTGTATTTTTTTGATAAGAATCAATACGATCTTTATAAGGTTCCTCCTCGGAATGAAATTCAATGGGATCCAGAGAGACCATGTCTTCATTCATAGGATCCCAAGTACCGGGATCAATCGAAAGTTCGATTCTATCGAAACTACTCATTTTCAAATGACATCCACACTGTTCACAAATATTCATTTTGGATTTTAAAAATTTCTTATAATTTAATCCATAACAATTTTCGCATTGAATCCATAAATGCCTGTATTTTTGAGTTACATTTAAATTATTAGAACTTAGAGTTAAATCACCACCATCTATGCTAGTTTTGATACTCGAATTTTCGCTTTTACTACTATTTGTGCTTTCGCTACAAATGTAACTATAAATGTAACTATCACTGTAATTGTCACTATTGCTTAAAATATAACTATCAATACAAATTTGAGAACGAAGATAGCTGTCAATGCAACTAGTAATATGATTATTCCAACTAGAATTAGTATCATACATGGAAGGATCGTGGCGATTATCATCACTTTTAGTTGGATTATTCATATAACTCGAAGTCTGATAACTAGAAAACGAACTTTTTAGTTCACTTAGAAAAGAACGATCGGTGTCAATCTCAAATTTTTTTTTTTCAATATCAAAATATATGGAATAACCGTCCCTATTACTATCCATAACGAAAAAAGTCTCGTCCGATATTAAATTACGAATGGATCTGCCGCCGACTAAATGATCAACATTACTAGAATTAGACTTGTCTTTATCTATATCATCTAGAATTGGATCTTCACTTACACTAATATTTTCAAAAGGACCAAAACTGGCCATTGATTTATTTAGTCTACACCTGTATTCGAACTTGCCGCTAAACACGAGCGAACCGAACCACCATTTTTTCATAGAACTTTCTTGCCCAAAATTTACATCAAAATACAATAGATGAATAGTCATTCGATAATTTTTTTTTATATATTCCGATTAAGCATAGAAATCCAATCAATAGGGTTATTAACTAATAACGCAAGGTTATTTCTCCTATGCTATAAAGAACTTTTTTCGTAAAATCTCGCCTACTAACTACTAATAAGTTTCTATTCCAATACAGAATGAAAAGGACAATATACAGGATGGGTAAAAGAGGCTGCTTGGCTCGACCCACGATCCAAAACCGCAGGATCAGGCTATAATAGAAAAAAAAAGAAGAATTCCATTAATTAATTTAATTAATTACAAGTATAAGATAAATTTTAAAATAAAATTAAGAATATACCAATCCTAAGGATCCGTAGGATTAATTTTGGATCCAACACAACAATAAAAAAAGCCTTAAGTTGTTTCGTCTTATCTATTTATCTATCTAGATAACTATCTAGATAACTATGTATCTATACAAAATAAAAAAACCGATACATCTATACAATAGGATCCTTTTATTATTATTGTATTCGGCTCAATCTTTTTAGTAAAAGATTGGGCCGAGTTTAATTTCAATTCAATTTTAATTCAATTAAATTAAAAGAACTAAGAGTAAGTAATTGCTGGATTACAAAGTATCCATTGCT